AAAACAAAGGATCAATTCCACTTTAAAGAGACACGCTATAAAAATAGACCCGTTTATGAAACTTATTATCTGGATGGGAATCAAGAACAAGAAAATTCAAAGTTAGAAATATTTAAAAAAAGGGATCTCTTCTGGTTTGAAAAACCTATTGTGACTATTCTTTTCGACTATAAAAGGTGGAATCGTCCGTTGCGGTATATAAAAAACAATCGATTTGAAAATTATGTAAGAAATGAAATGTCACAATATTTTTTTTATACATGTCAAAGTGATGGAAAAGAAAGGATATCTTTTACGTACCCCCCCAGTTTGGCAACTTTTTTTGAAATGATACAAAGGAAAATGTCTCTGTTCAGAAAAGAAAAATCCTCTGCTAATGAATTTTATAATCAGTGGAGTTATAGAAATGAACATAAAAAGAAAAAGTTAAACAATAAATTTTTAAATAGAGTAAAAGCTTTCGACAAAACTCTAAATAAAGAATTTTTTGTTCTGAATGTACTCGAAAAAAGAACTAGATTGTGTAATGATAAGACTAAAAAAGAATACTTAACAAAAATATATGATCCTTTCTTGAATGGACCCTACCGGGGACGGATCAAAAGATTGTTTACACCTTCAATCAAAAATGAAGCTTCTATAAAAAATTACAGAGAAAGGGTTTGTATAAATAAAATTCATGGTATCCTTCTTATTATTAATTACTTAGAATTTGAACAAAAAACAAATCCATTTGATATAAATGATAGAAAATCATTAGTAACAGAAATTGGTTATTTATTGAATTTAATCAATGAATTGGCTGTAAAATCAACATCAAGTTTAAATTTTCAAAGACTTTTTTTAGTTCCAGAACACGAACAAGTAAGAATTCATTCAGAGGATCAATTAAAAATTTTTAATTTTTTATTCAATGCAGTTAGAACTGTTCCGACCGATAAAACAATAAAAAGAAAATCTATTGGAATAAAAGAAATTAATAAAAAAGTTCCTCGGTGGTCATACAAATTAATCAACGATTTAGAACAACAAGAGGGAGAAACCGAGGAAAGTGTGGTAGAGGATCATGAGATTCGTTCAAGAAAAGCCAAACGCGTAGTGATTTTTACTGATAACCACCAGAATACTGATGCTTATACGAATACCCAAGAAACTAATAATACTGATCAAACAGACGAAATTGCTTTAATACGTTATTCACAACAATCGGACTTTCGTCGAGACATAATCAAAGGCTCTATGCGCGCTCAAAGGCGTAAAACAGTTACTTGGAAACTTTTTCAAGCAAATGCGCATTCCCCCCTTTTTTTGGACCGAATAGACAAATCTTTTTTTTTTTTTTTTGATATTTCGGCGCGTATGAAAATAATTTTTAGAAATTGGGTGCGGAAAAACACAGAATTTTCGGATTATACAGAGAAAAAGACAAAAGAAAGTGAGAAAAAAAAAGAAGAGGACAAAAAAGAAGAAGACAAAAGAAAGGAGAAAGCGCGTATAGAAATAGCAGAAGCCTGGGATAGTATTTTACTTGCTCAAGTAATAAGAGGTTTTTTGTTAGTAACCCAATCAATTCTTAGAAAATATATTATATTACCTTCATTGATAATAGCTAAAAATATAGTCCGTATACTATTATTTCAATTTCCTGAATGGTCTAAGGATTTAAAAGATTGGAATAGAGAAATGCATATTAAATGTACCTATAATGGCGTTCAATTATCAGAAAAAGAATTTCCAAAAAACTGGTTAACAGACGGTATTCAGATCAAGATCCTATTTCCTTTTCGTCTTAAACCGTGGCACAGATCTAAACTACAAGCCCCTTATAATGATCCAATGAAAAATAAGGATAAAAAAAATGATTTTTGCTTTTTAACAATTTTTGGAATGGAAACTGAACTACCTTTTGGTTCTCCCAGAAAACAACCTTCATTTTTTGAACCCATTTTTAAAGAACTAAAAAAAAAATTGAAAAAGAAATGTTTTATAATTCTAAGAATTTTTAAAAAACAAACAAAATTTTTTCTAAATGTCTCAAAAGAAACAAAAAAATGGATCGTTAAAAGTATTCTGTTTATAAAAGAAATAATAAAAGAACTCTCAAAAATAAACCCAATTATATTATTTGGATTTGGATTGAGAGAAATAGAAGTATATGAATTGAGTGAAACTAAAAAAGATTCGATAATTGGTAATCGGATGATTCCTGAATCGTCGATTCAAATTATATCTCAGGGTTGGACAAATTATTCATTAACAGAAAAAAAAATGCAAGATCTAACTGATAGAACAAATACAATCATAAATCAAATAGAAAAAATTACAAAAGAAAATAAAAAAGGATTTATAACTCCAGATATAAATTTTAGTTCTAACAAAATAAGTTATGATGATAAAAGATCAAAATCACAAAAAAATGTTTGGCAGATATTAAAAAGACAAAATGTTAGATTAATCCTTAAGTCACATTATTTTATAAAATATTTCATTGAAAGGATATACATAGATATCTTTCTATGTATCATTAATATTCCTAGCATCAATACAAAACTTTTTCTTGAATCAACAAAAAAAATTATTAATAAATACATTAACGATAATGAAGCAAATCACGAAAGAATTGATAAAACAAATCAAAGTGTAATTCCCTTTATTTCGACTATAAAAAAGTCACTTACTAATATTAGTAACAAGAATTCAAAGACTTTTTGTGACTTATCTTACTTTTCACAAGCATATGTATTTTACAAATTATCACAAACTCAACTTATTAACTTATATAAGTTAAAATCTGTATTTCAATATAACGGAATGTCTCTTTTTCTTAAGAATGAAATAAAGGATTTTTTTGTTGTAACACAAGAACTATTTCATTCCGAATTAAGACATAAGAATCTTCGCAATTATGGAATGAATCAATGGACAAATTGGTTAAGGAGTCAGTATCAATGTGATGTATCTCACATTAAATGGTCTAGATTAGTACCACAAAAATGGCGAAATATATTCAATCAACACTGTATGGCTCAAAATAAAGATTTATGTGATTTATACGAAAAGGATCAATTAATTAACTACGAAAAAAAATTTGAAACAGATTCATTACTGAATCAAAAAGATAATTTAAAAAAACGATATGGATATGATCTTTTAGCATATAAATTTTTTAATTATGAAGATAAGAAGGACTCTTATATTTATGGATCACCATTACAAGTAAAAAATAACCAAGATATTTTTTATAATTACAACACACATACACAAAAATCATTTAATATGCCGGAAGGTATTCCTATTATCCCTATCAATAATTATCTAGTAGAAGATGATATTAGAGATATGGAGATAAATCCGGATAGAAAATATTTTGATTGGAGAATTTTCCATTTTTGTCTTAAAAATAAGGTCGATATTGACGCCTGGATCGATATTGATACTGACACTAACAGTAATAAATATACTAAGACTAGGTTTAATAAGTATCAAATAATTGATAAAATCAATAAGAGGGGTCCTTTTTATCTCACGATTCAGCAAGATCAAGAAATCAACCTATCCAATCAAAAAAGGTTTTTTGATTGGATGGGGATGAATGAAGAAATACTAAGTTGTCCCATATCAAATATGGAATTTTGGTTCTTCCCAGAATTGGGGATACTTTATAATACGTATAAAATTAAACCGTGGGTTATACCAATTAAATTACTAGTTTTAAATTCTAATATAAATGAAAATGTTAGTAAAAACAAAAGCATCACTGGAAATAAAAAAAGAGATCCTTTTATATCAATATCGGAGAATTCAAAAAAATCTTTTGAATTAGAAAACCGAAATCAAGGGGAAAACGAATACGCGGGCCAAGCGGATTTTAAATCAGCTCTTTCAAACCAAGAAAAGGATGTTGAAGAAGATTATAAGGGATCGTACATGAAAAAACATAGAAATAAAAAGCAATACAAGATCAATACAAAAGCGGAGTTTGATTTCTTCCTAAAAAGGTATTTGCATTTTCAATTGAGATGGGATGATTCTTTAAATAAAAAAATAATCAATAACATCAAAGTATATTGTCTCCTGCTTAGACTGATAAATCCAAGAGAAATTACTATATCCTCTATTCAAAGGGGCGAAATGAGTCTGGATATTCTGATGATTCAGAAAGCTTTAACCCTTACAGAATTGATTAAAAGGGGAATTTTGATTATTGAACCAATTCGTCTATCTATAAAAAATGATGGAAAATTTATTATGTATCAAACCATCGGTATTTCATTAGTTCATAAAAGTAAACACCAAATTAATCAAAGATACCGAGAAAAAAAACATGCTGATAAGAATTCTAATGAAGCCATTACAAAACATCAAAAGATGACTGGAAATAGAGATAAAAATCATTATGATTTGTTTGTTCCTGAAAATATTTTATCACCTAGACGTCGTAGAGAATTGAGAATTCTAATTTGTTTCAATTCTGAGAATAGACATAGAAATGCAGCATTTTGTAATGGGAATAAGGTAAACAGTCAAGTTTTGGATAAAAGCAAAAAATATAAAAAAAAACTTATTAAATTTAAGTTATTTCTTTGGCCCAATTATCGATTAGAAGATTTGGCTTGTATGAATCGTTATTGGTTTAATACCAATAATGGCAGTCGTTTCAGTATGGTAAGGGTACATATGTATCCGCGATTGAAAATGCATTAATAGTACATTTTTGATATATTTCCCATACCATATCTGGTCTATGACGACAAAGAGATGCACACATGCATTGTCTTACATTCCACTGATACACGATACTAATTCAATGACATATCAATTTGATCTAGAAATGAATAAACAATCTTATTTTAGGTCTAAATTTTTATCTTTTGTGAGTGGAGAAAACAACCATCCTTTATGTATACCCTTTCAAATCCAAATAAAATTTACAAATTAAAAATTAAATTTTATTAAAAAAAAATTATAAATTAATAACAAAATTAAGATTTTTTTATATACAAAATAAAAATGATAGGCATTATTATTACTGATCAATAAAGATATCTATCAATAAAAATTTATTAAAATAAAAAGAGAGGGCGAGAAGATTTCATTTTATGGTAAAAAATTCATTCATCTCAGTTATTTCACAAGAAGAAAAAGACGAAAACAGAGGATCCGCTGAATTTCAAATAGTTAGTTTCACCAATAGGATACGAAGACTTACTTCACATTTAGAATTACACAAAAAAGACTATTTATCTCAGAGAGGTTTACGTAAAATTCTGGGAAAACGTCAACGACTGCTGTCTTATTTGTCAAAGAAAAATAGCATATGTTATAAAGAATTAATTAATCGGTTGGATATTCGGGAGTCAAAACCCCGTTAATTTGAAAAGGCATTTTGAATTATTTGATTTATTAGATCTTGAATTTTAATGAACTTTTTTTTTCGTTTTCAGCAATTCATGAAAGAATGAATCGAGGAAAAACCGATGAATATACCAGCTACAAGAAAAGACCTCATGATAGTCAATATGGGCCCCCACCACCCATCAATGCATGGTGTTCTTAGACTCATCATTACTCTAGATGGTGAAGATGTTATTGATTGTGAACCAATATTGGGTTATTTACACCGAGGGATGGAAAAAATTGCGGAAAACCGAACAATTATACAATATTTGCCTTATGTAACACGTTGGGATTATTTAGCTACTATGTTCACAGAAGCAATAACTGTAAATGGACCGGAACTGTTGGGAAATATTCAAGTACCTAAAAGAGCTAGCTATATCAGAATAATTATGTTGGAGTTGAGTCGTATAGCTTCTCATCTGTTATGGCTTGGTCCTTTTATGGCGGATATTGGTGCACAAACTCCCTTTTTCTATATTTTCAGAGAAAGAGAATTAGTATATGATCTATTCGAAGCTGCCACCGGTATGAGAATGATGCATAATTATTTTCGTATCGGAGGAGTAGCGGCCGATCTACCTCATGGTTGGATAGATAAATGTTTGGATTTCTGCGATTATTTTTTAACAAGAGTTGCTGAATATCAAAAACTTATTACACGAAATCCCATTTTTTTAGAACGAGTCGAGAGAGTAGGCATTATTGGTAGAGAGGAAGTAATAAATTGGGGTTTATCGGGACCAATGCTGCGAGCTTCCGGAATACAATGGGATCTTCGTAAAGTTGATCATTATGAGTGTTACGACGAATTTGATTGGGAGGTACAGTGGCAAAAAGAAGGAGATTCATTGGCTCGTTATCTAGTCCGAATTGGTGAAATGATAGAATCTATAAAAATTATTCAACAGGCTCTGGAAGGAATTCCAGGGGGACCCTATGAGAATTTAGAAATACGATACTTTGATAGAGAAAGGAATCCAGAATGGAATGATTTTGAATATCGATTTATTAGTAAAAAGCCTTCTCCTACATTTGAATTGCCGAAACAAGAACTTTATGTGAGAGTCGAAGCCCCAAAGGGAGAACTGGGAATTTTTCTGATAGGGGATCAGAGCGGTTTTCCTTGGAGATGGAAAATTCGCCCCCCGGGTTTTATCAATTTGCAAATTCTTCCTCAGTTAGTTAAAAGAATGAAATTGGCTGATATTATGACGATACTAGGTAGTATAGATATCATTATGGGAGAGGTTGATCGTTGAAATGATAATTGATACACCAGAAGTACAAGAGATTGATTCTTTTTCTAGATTAGAGTTTTTAAAAGAGGTTTATGGAATTATATGGGTGCTTATTCCTATTTTGACTCTTGTATTGGGAATCACAATAGGCGTACTGGTAATTGTATGGTTAGAAAGAGAAATATCCGCAGGGATACAACAACGTATTGGACCTGAATACGCCGGCCCTTTGGGAATTCTTCAAGCTCTAGCAGATGGGGCAAAACTAGTTTTCAAAGAAAATCTTCTTCCATCTAGGGGGGATACCCGTTTATTCAGTATCGGGCCATCCATAGCAGTCATATCAATTTTAGTAAGCTATTCAGTAGTTCCTTTTGGCTATCACCTTGTTTTAGCAGATCTCAATATCGGCGTTTTTTTATGGATTGCCATTTCCAGTATTGCTCCAATTGGACTTCTTATGTCAGGATACGGGTCAAATAATAAATATTCCTTTTTGGGTGGTCTACGAGCTGCTGCTCAATCGATTAGTTATGAAATACCATTAACTTTATGTGTGTTATCAATATCTCTACGTGCGATTCGTTGATACATAGACATAAACTTTTCTTTATTCCTTCCTTTCAAAGAAAGGGTTGGAATGAATTAAGTAACTATCTTCATTTTTTTTTATTCATTATTCGGGTTGATGAACTAAATCAAATAGTTATATGAGTGAAAGAAAACAGCTTATATATAAATTCGCAGTAAAAAGATTGAGTCTCATTTTCTATGTATAAGAGTTAGAGAGTTAAGCGGAAATAAACATAAACAGAAGCGACCGTTTCCCCCAAGATTGGTTGATTAGTCATCCTGACTTGAAGCGGACTCAAAAGATCAACCGTATTGAGTTTTCACTATCATTTGTATGTATTACCACAGCGGGGGGTTGAGCAAAAACGAGTGGGTGGTTAGAAACACCAAGATATGTAAAGGATTAGTAATGGAGATTATGTAAATTCTCCAAAAGGACATATTTTTACATAATATAGAATACTCATTGGGGCTTTAAATTGGTAGAAATGATCAGGCAATACTCCCCACGACACGATTCCAATCCAGAGTATGCTCCTATCCACCGATTAAATAAATAACTATTGGGAACGAAATAATCCTTTACTTTATTTTGTAAGCCCCCTTTTTCTCAGAAATAGAAAGAAGAATAGGAACGAAAAAAAGAGAAAGAAATCCAATTCCAAGAAAAAAATAAAAAAGATATCTTTTTTATTTTTTTCTTTCCCAGATACATATTAATAGATATAGAATTTGTGTCATAATTCATGAATTAATTATAGAATTTTTTTCGTACGTGAAATCAACGGGTTATTGATATTTCTACAAGAAGTATTTTATTGAACAATTAAGTTATTACTCAACAAAGAAGAATTAAAATTCTTATTGAAATTATTAAAGATTAAAGAAAGGGTGAGATCAATTCAGAAGTACTTTTTTTATTTATTATTAAATATTAAAATTAAATATTAAATAATTATAACAGACAGAATTTAATTGGTCTAATTTAGGACCGTCCAATAGATTTTGACTTTATCCATCTTACAAACGTATCAAGATAAAATAATACTGACGCGATCCTTAGATTTATTTCTGGCCTTCAAGGAGCCGTATGAGGTGAAAATCTCATGTACGGTTCTGTAATAGCGATGGTAACAGTAATGGTATCACCGACTATAATTATCTAACAGTTCAAGTACAATTGATATAGTTGAGGCGCAATCAAAATACGGTTTTTGGGGATGGAATTTGTGGCGTCAGCCTATAGGGTTTATCATTTTTATCATTTCTTCCCTAGCAGAATGTGAGAGATTACCTTTTGATTTACCAGAAGCAGAAGAAGAATTAGTAGCAGGTTATCAAACCGAATACTCGGGTATAAAATTTGGTTTATTTTATGTTGCTTCCTATCTAAACCTATTAGTTTCTTCATTATTTGTAACAGTTCTTTACTTGGGAGGTTGGAATATCTCTATTCCGGACATATATGTTTCTGAGCTTTTTGAAATAAATAAAACATGTGGAGTTTTTGGAGCGACAATTGGTATCTTTATTACATTAGCTAAAACTTATTTGTTCTTGTTCATTCCTATCACAACAAGATGGACTTTACCGAGGCTAAGAATGGACCAACTATTGAATCTTGGATGGAAATTTCTTTTACCTATTTCTCTCGGTAATCTATTATTAACAACTTCTTCTCAACTCTTTTCGCTGTAAGGGAAATTTACAACTTGTCTCAAACAAGAGAAATAAACAAACATAAAATTATTAATAATATATATTAACGATATGTTCTCCATGGTAACTGGGTTCATGAATTATGGTCAACAAACAGTACGAGCTGCAAGGTACATTGGTCAAAGTTTCATGATTACTTTATCTCACGCAAAGCGTTTACCCGTAACTATTCAATATCCTTATGAAAAATTAATCACCGCGGAGCGTTTCCGCGGTCGAATTCATTTTGAATTTGATAAATGTATTGCTTGTGAAGTATGTGTTCGTGTATGTCCTATAGATCTACCTGTTGTTGATTGGAAATTGGAAACTGATATTCGCAAGAAACGGTTGCTTAATTACAGTATTGATTTCGGAGTCTGTATATTTTGTGGTAATTGCGTTGAGTATTGTCCAACAAATTGTTTATCAATGACTGAAGAATATGAACTTTCTACTTATGATCGTCACGAATTGAATTATAATCAAATTGCTTTGGGTCGTTTACCAATGTCAGTAATTGATGATTATACAATTCGAACAATTTTTTATTCGCCTCAAAAAAAATAAGTAAATCTCTTGATTAAAGAATAATTTATAATTACTTTACTAATACTATTACTTTACTAATAAATAATACTAAGGTTCAGTTTTGATCTAATCTAAAGGAATCGGGTTTCTTTCGTTTTGTTTGGTCAATAACTACAAATCCCAACTATTGATTAGTTGGTTAAGAATCACGTCTTAATTTGGATTGAAAATCCATTAATTAATATATCTGTAATTATTTTTACATACATAGTTTCAAATTAGAACTACTCTTTCAGATAACGAATTAAATTAGTCCAATAATTGTACTTACATTTATTCATATCCCTTAGTATTTATTTACTTAGGATTTAATTAGGAATTGCTCAAAAATTCTAATTTTTTTTTCTGTTCGGATTTCAATAAGGTCATGAAAAACATTTCGATTTATTTATCTCTTATTTTACATATAATGGATTTGCCCGGACCAATACATGATTTTCTTTTAGTCTTTCTGGGATCGGTTCTTATACTAGGAGGTATGGGAGTGGTATTATTTACCA